GAAAACAGAAACCGAGGAAACCACAAGAGTGAAGACTAGTAGAGTCTCGTCTTTTGTCATTCTTTGCTCCTTTTTCACTCAATGATTCATTCGAATTTCCCGACCAAAAATTCTATATGTCTATTCTATGATATTTCTATATATATAGAATATGATATCTAATATGACACCCGATTTGTCAAAGGGATTGGATTGGTGACTTACCCATTCAGTGACTTTGGCACTGGACGTTCCAAAAACGGGTACTATCGGATCGGGTGAATTAGAGAATAGACAGAGATCCGTTGGCATTTCAGCCTTTCTTCTCCTTTCAGGGCCTATCCGAAAGAGAATCCAGTACCTCTTGGTCCTGAATATCAGAATAGGACGAACGAACCGGCCTCCGCGGATATCTTTGCTTCGGAACAAAACCCTGCAATCAAATAGATTGTCCCAAGGGCGCCATATTCTAGGAGCCCAAGTTATGCTATTGAAAATTCGTTCCTCTAGCAGTTCCGGTTTGACCATTCCGTTCCCTTTTTCAAACTCCACTTCTTTTCATATAGCAATCCCTGATCAAAGAGAGAACAATATCCATTTCAAAACATTTCTAACGGATTCCTTGGTTCGGACCGACGAAGTAATGGCACTCAATTATTATCAACCTGACTGCAATCTTTTTCTGTCGGTAAGGATTGCACCAGAGCACCTTCTACTTCTAATAGGCCATGAACTATAGATAGAGAAGAATCATTCTGAGCGAGTCCATAAGAAGCGACCCACTTTTTTTCATCGGTTCCGGGGGAAGACCAAAGATCTTGCGCGACCGGTCCGCCAGAAAAACTCAAAAGAGAAAGAAGTCTCGTTAATCTCTTCATGCTCGTTCCAAGTTCGAAGTACCCTTTGGCCAAAGAAAAACCCGCTTCCTGACACGATTGCCTCTTTATATAGATAGATTCTATGGGGTTATTACTTAGAAGTCTATTTTGTACAAGAGCCCCTCCTATCTGATAGAAAAGGGTCCCATGATCCCGAGCCGGTCTTACCTTGGCTCGCAAACCCCAAGTTTGTCTATGAAGAGCTAATCTAATTGTATTAGTTTCTATAATGGATTTCTTATGTGGAATACTAATGGATAGGGCCTCGTTGCTAAGTGCTACAAGATCTAGTGCACTGGAACTCGTGGTTATGGACCCGAATCCTTTAGTATGGAACATTGTCTTTTCCAAGTAAAAACCCCTAGTATATGAAAGAATGAAAAGGTGCTTTCGTTCTTGTGGAATAAGAAGCCCTCGTACCTTAATGAAAGGAAAATAGGAATTTTTCGTTAGGTATTTGACCAAATAGGATCGTCCAGTTCCTATAGAACCTATCACTAAAATACCCGATAGGGCTAAGCGGAACGAAAAGGGTTTTCCATGAGATGGTAAATGAAAACGATTAGCCCCACACGAGGTTTGGGAATAAGTGATTGTCTGATAATGAGCAAGGAATATACGTCTTTCTGCTAAAGAGGATCTATTAAACTCATAATTCATTAGATCCTTGTTATCAATGTCAACTAGGTATCATAAGTAAATGGATCCCGGTTGTTCAATCCTTTGATAACCAAGGTCATTCTTTGCTAAAGAGAAATGATCACTATGAGTCAGACTCAATAGAATTGGATCCATTCCAAATAGCGAGAATTAGGATTCTTGATCCCTCTCAATCTCTCTTTCAATTCGAGGATCCAGAGAGGTGTTTTCATAGTCATCTCCGAATATTTGCCATCTCCGAATATTTTCGATTTCATTTTTCTATGATATGTCTTTCTATATGAAAATTGGTTATTTACGATGTACGATGATCCCTGTTAAGCATCCATGGCTGAATGGTTAAAGCGCCCAACTCATAATTGGTAAATTTGCGGGTTCAATTCCTGCTGGATGCACGCGAACGGGAACGTTCCATAAGTCTATTGGAACTGGCTCTCTATCCATGGAATCTCATCCATCATCCATACATAACGAATTGGTATGGTATATTCATACCATAACATAAGAACAATAAGAACTCGAATTCTTATCGATACTGGAACTCAGAGCATAGGAGGGAAAGTCGATTTATGGATGGAATCAAATACGCAGTATTTACAGAAAAAAGTCTTCGTTTATTGGGAAAGAATCAATATACTTTTAATGTCGAATCGGGATTCACTAAGACAGAAATAAAGCATTGGGTCGAACTCTTCTTTGGTGTTAAGGTAGTAGCTGTGAATAGCCATCGACTACCCAGAAAGGGTAGAAGAATGGGACCTATTCTGGGACATACAATGCATTACAGACGTATGATCATTACCCTTCAACCGGGTTATTCTATTCCACTTCTAGATAGAGAAAAAAACTAAAGGAGAATACTTAATAATACGGCGAAACATTTATACAAAACACCTATCCCGAGCACACGCAAGGGAACCGTAGACAGGCAAGTGAAATCCAATCCACGAAATAATTTGATCCATGGACGGCACCGTTGTGGTAAAGGTCGTAATTCCAGAGGAATCATTACCGCAAGGCATAGAGGGGGAGGTCATAAGCGCCTATACCGTAAAATCGATTTTCGACGGAATCAAAAAGACATATCTGGTAGAATCGTAACCATAGAATACGACCCTAATCGAAATGCATACATTTGTCTCATACACTATGGGGATGGTGAGAAGAGATATATTTTACATCCCAGAGGGGCTATAATTGGAGATACTATTGTTTCTGGTACAAAAGTTCCTATATCAATGGGAAATGCCCTACCTTTGAGTGCGGTTTGAACTATTGATTTACGTAATTGGAAGTAACCAATTAGGTTTACGACGAAACCTAGAAATCGATCACTGATCCAATTTGACTACCTCTACGGGATAGACCTCAACAGAAAACTGTTGAGTAACGGCAGCAAGTGATTGAGTTCAGTAGTTCCTCATAGAAAATTATTGACTCTAGAGATATGGTAATATGGAGAAGACAAAATTGTTTGAAGCACGCACAGAACCGGAAGCGCCCCTTGTTTCAAAGAGAGGAGGACGGGTTATTCACATTTAATTTGATGGTCAGAGGCGAATTGAAAGCTAAGCAGTGGTAATTAAGACCCCCCGGGGAAAATAGGGATGTCTCCTACGTTACCCATAATATGTGGAAGTATCGACGTAATTTCATAGAGTCATTCGATCTGAATGCTACATGAAGAACATAAGCCAGATGACGGAACGCGGAGACCTAGGATGTAGAAGATCATAACATGAGCGATTCGGCAGATTTGGATTCCTTTCCTATATATCCACTCATGTGGTACTTCATCATACGATTCATATAAGATCCATCTGTCTAGAGATCGTCATATACATCTAGAAAGCTGTATGCTTTGGAAGAAGCTTGTACAGTTTGGGAAGGGGTTTTTTGAGAGAAAAGAAGAATCTACTTCAACCGATATGCCCTTAGGCACGGCCATACATAACATAGAAATCACACGTGGAAGGGGTGGGCAATTAGCTAGAGCAGCAGGTGCTGTAGCGAAACTGATTGCAAAAGAGGGTAAATCGGCCACTTTAAGATTACCATCTGGGGAGGTCCGTTTGGTATCCCAAAATTGCTTAGCAACAGTCGGACAAGTGGGTAATGTTGGGGTGAACCAAAAAAGTTTGGGTAGAGCCGGATCTAAGTGTTGGCTAGGTAAACGCCCCGTAGTAAGAGGGGTAGTTATGAACCCTGTGGACCACCCCCATGGGGGCGGTGAAGGGAAAGCCCCCATTGGTAGAAAAAAACCCACAACCCCTTGGGGTTATCCTGCGCTTGGAAGAAGAACTAGGAAAAGGAAAAAATATAGTGATAGTTTTATTCTTCGTCGCCGTAAGTAAATACGTAACTAGGAATATGGAAAATTGCATTTTTGGAATTTGCAATAATGCGATGGGCGAACGACGGGAATTGAACCCGCGCATGGTGGATTCACAATCCACTGCCTTGATCCACTTGGCTACATCCGCCCCTTATCCAGCTAAAGGATTTTTCTCTTTGTTCCATTCATCATTATTCTATTTATTCTGACCTCCATACTTCGATCGAGATATTGGACATAGAATGCCACTCTTTAAAATGGAAAAAGGAGTAATCAGCTGTGACACGAAAAAAAACGAATCCTTTTGTAGCTCATCATTTATTGGCAAAAATCGAAAAGGTCAATATGAAGGAGGAGAAAGAAACAATAGTAACGTGGTCCCGGGCATCTAGCATTCTACCCGCAATGGTTGGCCATACAATCGCGATTCATAATGGAAAGGAACATATACCTATTTACATAACAAATCCTATGGTAGGTCGCAAATTGGGGGAATTCGTGCCTACTCGGCATTTCACGAGTTATGAAAGTGCAAGAAAAGATACTAAATCTCGTCGTTAACTGAATTCAGAATAGAAAGATTCAAAATAAAAAAAAAACAAACAAAGGTAGGCGGGGAATAACCTTATTTATGACAAGTTTCAAACTGGTAAAGTATACCCCTAGAATAAAGAAGAAGAAGAGTGGGCTAAGGAAACTCGCAAGGAAAGTTCCAACCGATCGTCTACTTAAGTTCGAACGGGTTTTCAAAGCACAAAAACGCATCCATATGTCTGTTTTCAAAGCACAAAGAGTTCTTGATGAGATTCGCTGGCGTTACTACGAAGAAACTGTTATGATACTGAACCTCATGCCTTATCAAGCATCTTATCCCATCCTAAAGTTGGTTTATTCGGCAGCAGCAAATGCTACTCATTATAGGGATTTCGACAAAGCGAATTTATTCATCACTAAAGCCGAAGTCAGTAGGAGTACTATTATGAAAAAATTCAGACCTCGAGCTCGAGGACGTAGTTCTCCCATAAAAAAAACCATGTGTCATATAACAATTGTACTAAATATAGTAAAGAAATCTAAATAATCTTTAGATCCATCTAAGATTTCGATTCCCAGTAAAAAAAAAAATAGAATAGAAAAATATGGGACAAAAAATAAATCCACTCGGTTTCAGACTTGGTACAACCCAAAATCACCATTCCTTTTGGTTCGCACAACCAAAAAATTATTCTGAAGGTCTACAGGAAGATAAAAAAATACGGAATTGTATCAAGAACTATATACAAAAGAATAGGAAAAAAGGCTCGAATAGAAAAATCGAATCAGACTCAAGTTCCGAAGTAATTACACATAATAGAAAAATGGACTCAGGCTCAAGTTCCGAAGTAATTACACATATAGAAATTCAAAAAGAAATCGATACGATCCACGTCATAATCCATATTGGATTCCCCAATTTATTAAAGAAAAAAGGAGCAATCGAAGAATTAGAGAAAGATCTACAAAAGGAAGTTAATTCTGTAAACCAGAGACTTAATATTGCTATTGAAAAAGTTAAAGAACCTTATAGACAACCTAACATTCTTGCAGAATATATAGCTTTCCAATTAAAAAATAGAGTTTCATTCCGAAAGGCAATGAAAAAAGCCATTGAATTAACTAAAAAAGCAGATATAAGGGGAGTAAAAGTCAAAATTGCAGGTCGTCTCGCAGGGAAAGAAATTGCACGTGCCGAATGCATCAAAAAGGGTAGACTTCCCCTCCAAACAATTCGCGCTAAAATTGATTATTGCTGCTATCCAATTCGAACTATCTATGGAGTATTAGGTGTAAAAATTTGGATATTCGTAGACGAAGAATAACTAGCCTTGTCTTCCCATTCTGTTCAGTGATAGAATAAAAAATGACAAGAGCCTTATTTTTCCTGAAATCCCTGAAAAAGAAGAAGAAATTCTACCTCTTTCTATAAGATTTAATGAAAATTGATAAATCTTTTAATATAATTGCTATGCTTAGTGTGTGACTCGTTAGTTTTTTCTTTAGAGTCGAAAATGGAGATTCAAAAAAATTGACTGAACCCTACTATAAATAGAAAAATAGAAAAAGAAAAAAACTTAGTAATTATAGAAAATTAACTAATAACCAACCTATTGCTTCGTATTGTCGAGATCCTAACTAAGAAACAGTCACTATATGATACATCTATCATAAATGAGTAGATCTATCATATAGTTGTAGCAACTGCAATTTTTTCTCTAAAAAAGAAAATGGATTCTAGGTTGTGAAGCAAAACTAAAGGGATGTGGATAAAAGGAGGGATGATAGAAGGAAAGAATAGGAATAAGAAAGATATAGGATTCCAATATGTATGGTCTATGAGTTACATCATAAAAGGCAATGTGATAAAGCATCAATATAATAAAAATAACAGAGAATTCGAAATCGTAACTTGAAACAAGAAATACAAATTTAAAACAATAATAAAGAGCGGCCCGGGTTAATAAAACTGAGAAAATTGACTCGGAAAGAAATTTTTTGGAAGCTCCATTGTGGGATTCAGACCTAACCATTAAAGGAGAAGTAGTGGGAACGACAGAACCTATGACTGCATAGGATTTTATTGAAAAGAATCCTAATACTTCATTGGGTGGGATGGCGGAACAAACCAAAAAAATTGCCTTATTTGGTAAGGTTATAATATAAATTAACAAATAAGACAGGAAAGAGTAAATATTCGCCCGCGAAATATTTATTGAATTAGAATACTTTACCGCGATTCAATAAGAGTAAAAATAAGGAGATTTTTTGTTAAGAAAGATTACATTATCCATAAATATAGAATATAGATAAATAGACACACACATCTAGATATATTCTAGATCTTCTTTCTTGACTATATATTTATCTATTTTAACAAATTCAATATTCAATATTAAAAAAACCCTAACTTTTTCTATTATCTATTAATGTGCATCTATCCATAATATTCCAAAATATTATGGAATTAGAGAAATTTGCACGCTTTCTCATTTCATTCGCGAGGAGCTGGATGAGAAGAAACTCTCATGTCCAGTTTTGCAGTAGAGATGGAACTAAGAAAGAACCATCGACTATAACCCCAAAAGAACCAGATTTCGTAAACAACATAGAGGAAGAATGAAGGGAAAATCCTGCCGAGGCAATCGTATTTGTTTTGGTAGATATGCTCTTCAAGCACTTGAACCCGCTTGGATCACGTCGAGACAGATAGAAGCAGGACGAAGAGCAATGACACGATATGCACGTCGTGGTGGAAAACTATGGGTACGTATATTTCCCGACAAACCGGTTACACTAAGACCCACGGAAACACGTATGGGCTCAGGAAAGGGATCCCCCGAATATTGGGTAGCCGTTGTTAAACCAGGTCGAATACTTTATGAAATGGGCGGAGTATCCGAAACTGTAGCTAGAGCAGCTATCTCCATAGCTGCCAGTAAAATGCCCATACGAAGTCAATTTCTTCGATTAGAGATAGAGATATAGAACCCAAAAAAAGGAGTATTGAAGATAAAAAAACCAGGTTTTTCTTTCTGGAAAGACAATATTTCTTTCATCCTTTTGCATTGAAATAACAAATTGAAATCAAAATAATATGATTCAACCTCAGACCCTTTTAAATGTAGCAGATAACAGTGGAGCTCGAAAATTGATGTGTATTCGAGTCATAGGAGCTGCTAGTAATCAGCGATATGCTCGTATTGGTGATGTTATTGTTGCTGTAATCAAAGACGCAGTGCCCCAAATGCCTCTAGAAAGATCCGAAGTAATTCGAGCTGTAATTGTACGTACATGTAAAGAGTTCAAATGCGAAGACGGTATAATAATACGCTATGATGACAATGCAGCGGTTATCATTGATCAAAAAGGAAATCCAAAAGGAACTCGAGTTTTTGGCGCGATCGCCGAGGAATTGAGAGAGTTGAATTTTACTAAAATAGTTTCATTAGCTCCTGAAGTATTATAAATACTAGTAGGCAAGATATAGATCAAAGAAAAAATTAGTAGATTGTGTTTCACGTATATGCTTTAAAATCCAAAATAAAAAAAAAAAGAAAACATGTTGATTATAGAAAAATTAGGAGGAACCTAGAATTAGAGTCTTATGGGCAAGGACACTATTGCTGATTTACTAACCTCTATAAGAAACGCGGACATGAATAAAAAAGGAACAGTTCGAGTAGTATCTACAAATATTACCGAAAACATTGTTAAAATACTTCTACGAGAGGGTTTTATTGAAAGTGTTCGGAAACATCAGGAAAGTAACAGATATTTCTTGGTTTCAACTTTGCGACATCAAAAGAGAAAGACTAGAAAAGGAATATATAGAACTAGAACCTTTTTAAAGCGTATCAGCCGACCCGGCTTACGAATTTATGCCAACTATCAAGGAATTCCTAAAGTTTTGGGCGGAATGGGAATTGCTATTCTTTCTACTTCTCGAGGTATAATGACAGATCGAGAAGCTCGACTAAACAGAATTGGGGGAGAAGTCTTATGTTATATATGGTAATCGCCCCTCCTATAGTACCCGAATTCTATCTCGAACTTCCTATTTTTCAAATAAAAATACAACGTTTTTTTTTATTTGAAAATCAAAATAGAAAAATAGGAGAAAAAAAAATATGACAGAAAAAAAAAATAGGAGAGAAAAAAAAAACCCGAGAGAAGCAAAAGTCACTTTCGAAGGTTTAGTTACGGAAGCCCTACCCAACGGAATGTTCCGCGTTCGCCTAGAGAATGACACCATCATTCTGGGCTATATTTCAGGAAAGATCCGGTCTAGTTCTATACGAATACTGATGGGGGATAGGGTCAAAATTGAAGTAAGTCGTTATGATTCAAGCAAGGGACGTATAATTTATAGACTTCCCCATAAGGATTCGAAGCGTACCGAAGACTCGAAGGATACCGAAGATTTGAAGGATACCGAAGATTTGAAGGATACCAAAGATTCAAAGAATTAGGTTTTTCTTTTTTTTTCTAGGGTAATAAATTCAAAGTTCCAAAATTCAAGCGAAGAGACTTATTTTTTCCAAAGATTAGATTCATAGTTTAAGAAAGGAATACGGAAATATGAAAATAAGAGCTTCTGTTCGTAAAATTTGTACAAAATGTCGACTGATTCGTAGGCGTGGACGAATTAGAGTCATTTGTTCCAACCCGAAGCATAAACAAAGACAGGGGTAATCTTTCGAAAAAGAACTTTACTTTCTAAAAAGTAAAAAAAGTACCCGCGGAAATGTCCAAATTCCAAATAAAATAATTAAAGTAAAGGATATATTTTACCCTGAAACGGATATCTTTGTATCTTTTTTTCTTTTTGTTATTTCTAACTCATATTTATGAGATAATAAAATATGACAAAAGCTATACCAAAAATTGGTTCACGTAGGAAAGTGCGTATTGGTTTGCGTAGGAATGCGCGTTTTAGTTTACGGAAGAGTGCACGTAGAATAACAAAAGGAGTTATTCATGTTCAAGCTAGTTTCAACAATACCATTATAACTGTTACAGACCCGCAGGGTCGGGTGGTTTTCTGGTCCTCCGCGGGTACTTGTGGATTCAAAAGCTCAAGAAAAGCATCACCCTATGCTGGTCAAAGAACAGCAGTAGATGCTATTCGTACAGTGGGTTTGCAACGAGCAGAAGTTATGGTAAAGGGTGCTGGTAGTGGAAGAGATGCCGCATTACGAGCCATTGCTAAAAGTGGTGTACGATTAAGTTGTATACGCGATGTAACACCTATGCCGCATAATGGATGTCGACCTCCTAAAAAAAGACGTCTGTAAAAGAATTAAACCGCTTTCAAGAGAAATAAACGATTCAATGATCAAATAATAATACTAGTCTATTATGGTTCGAGAGGAGGTAGCAGGATCCACTCAAACACTACAGTGGAAGTGTGTTGAATCAAGAGTAGATAGTAAGCGTCTTTATTATGGTCGTTTCATTTTGTCCCCGCTTAGAAAAGGTCAAGCGGATACCGTCGGTATTGCCTTGCGAAGAGCTTTACTTGGAGAAATAGAAGGAACATGTATCACACGTGCAAAATTTGGGAGCGTGCCACACGAATATTCTACAATAGCAGGTATTGAAGAATCCGTACAAGAAATTTTACTAAATTTGAAAGAAATTGTATTGAGAAGTAATCTCTATGGAGTTAGAGACGCATCAATTTGTGTCAAAGGTCCTAGATACATAACTGCTCAAGATATCATCTTACCCCCTTCCGTAGAGATCGTTGATATGGCACAACCTATAGCTAACTTGACAGAGCCCATTGATTTCTGTATTGAGTTACAGATCAAGAGAGATCGCGGATATCACACGGAACTCAGAAAGAACTCTCAAGATGGAAGTTATCCCATAGATGCTGTATCCATGCCTGTTCGAAATGTGAATTATAGTATTTTTTATTGTGGGAATGGAAATGAAAAACACGAGATACTTTTTCTAGAAATATGGACGAATGGAAGTTTAACCCCTAAGGAAGCGCTTTATGAGGCTTCTCGTAATTTGATTGATTTATTTCTTCCTTTTCTACACGCGGAGGAAGAGGGCACTAGTTTCGAAGAAAATAAAAACAGGTTTACTCCACCCCTTTTAACCTTTCAAAAAAAATTAACTAATCTAAAGAAAAACAAAAAAGGAATTCCATTGAATTGTATTTTTATTGATCAATTAGAATTGCCTTCTAGAACGTATAATTGTCTCAAAAGGGCCAATATACATACACTATTGGACCTTTTGAGTAAGACTGAAGAAGATCTTATGAGAATTGACAGTTTTCGTATGGAAGATGGAAAACAGATATGGGACACTCTAGAGAAGCATCTCCCAATTGATTTACCTAAGAATAAGTTCTCGTTTTAAATCCATTGCAATTTTTTCCTCTTCTTCCTTTTCGAGTTAGAATAAAAAAAAAGAAAACAATTTTGCATCTTTGGCACAATCTATATTTTCACGAAATGGATCATAATAAAATGGATTTTAGGTATCTAGGGAAGATTCACTTGGAAGTAACTATTTCCTAGATACCTATGCACGGTACTTCACGGTTGAATGAATCAACCTGAAAAATCCCTAAAAAAGACCTAAAGTTAAGGATTTTTCAATGGGTAATGTTGCTCCAATACCTAACCAAAGAGCTACCGCAGTACCGATTAAAAAGACTGTCGTAGCTACTGGGCGACGAAATGGATTTTGGAATTTATTGACATTCTCTAGAAAGGGTACTGTCAATAAGCCCGTTGGCACAGAAACCATTAAGAGAACGCCCAATAACTTATTGGGTACTGTACGGAGTATTTGAAACACGGGAAAGAAGTACCACTCGGGTAATATTTCCAGAGGAGTTGCAAACGGATCCGCCGGTTCACCAATCATTGACGGCTCAAGAACCGCTAAACCTACATTACATGCAATAGTACCTAGAATTACTACTGGAAAAATATATAAAAGATCGTTGGGCCACGCGGGTTCCCCGTAATAATTATGTCCCATCCCTTTAGCTAATTTTGCTCTTAATACAGGATCATTTAAGTCAGGTTTCTTTGTTATTGGGATAGGTGAATTCTTTAGGATCCATCCCCCAAAGGAACCGGACATGAGAATTTTTCATCATCCGGCTCGAGCAAGAATGAAAGAAAAAAGACCGTGGAAGATCCATAATAGAATAAGGTATATAATGACTCAATGACTCTAGGTAAGAAAAGCTTTATCAGATTCTCTTTTCCGAAGTTGCACCTACAACTACTCATTGAAAAGAATCCTATTCTTATGGGTAAATGCTCAATATCCAAGTGGGCTTGCAAATTTGATCATGATCAATTGCTTTGTGGATTGTCTCATGTCTCTTGATTAGTTGGTGTTTATCCCCTCAATATCGCAAATTTCTTACGTCCAAACAAAGTATTTACTTGTTACTAATAAAAAATCCAAAAGTCTAGCCTACGTTCTTCCTTAGATACCTTCTTTTACTCCGATAGTATTGCGGATCGCAATCGATGCAAAGAAAATGAATGCATTTCCATACTATAATAAAAAAGTAAGTGTAATAAATAGAGAATTAGATCATGTGATATGACTTATTCCATTTCTACTCTATGGGATCTTACGGAGCCTGTTCATGGATGACATGGTCGGGGTATGATCATAGAAAATATTCTCCTCAAGTGAACCAGCCTATCCTTCCTAGATAGGGGACTTACGTGTTGATTGGATGCGGAGACACCTTTGGTTGTGAATTCTAATGTGGCAGATCCAATTCTTTATCTGCATGGCCAAATCAATAATTCAAGTCACACACTCCCATAATCCGCCTTATTTTCTTTCGTAAAATTAACTTCAACTATTTGTATCAAAATACTTCGGAGTTGAAGAAAAGTATCCAAATGACATGTCTTATTTTACAATAACCCATGTTTGTAGCAATGAAATACCACAACCTACCCGATATGATATATGAGAATTAGAATTATCTTTCTCTATGATATGCCTTCCCTATAAAGGACCCGAAATACCTTGCTTACGTATCATTGGAAAGTGCATTAACATAAATACGGCGGTAAGCAGAGGCAGTACAAAAGTATGTAAACTATAAAAACGAGTCAAAGTGGATTGGCCCACACTAGCACTTCCACGCAATAACTCCACTAAAGGAGATCCTATTACCGGAATCGCTTCAGGTACACCTGTCACAATTTTGACTGCCCAATAACCAATTTGATCCCAAGGCAAAGAATAACCAGTTACACCAAACGATGCAGTCAATACAGCCAAAACCACACCTGTGACCCAAGTTAATTCGCGGGGTTTTTTAAATCCACCTGTGAGATACACACGAAATACGTGCAGGATCATCATTAGAACCATCATACTTGCTGACCATCGATGAACTGATCGGATTAACCAACCAAAGTTGGCCTCGGTCATTATGTATTGAACCGAGGAAAAAGCCTCTGTAACGGTTGGGCGGTAGTAAAAAGTCATAGCAAAACCTGTAGCGACTTGTACTAGAAAACAAGTAAGTGTAATTCCCCCTAAACAATAAAATATGTTGACATGAGGAGGAACATATTTACTAGTTATATCATCCGCAATTGCCTGAATCTCAAGACGTTCCTCAAACCAATCATATACTTTATTGAGATAGGTAACTAACCCGAGTCCCCCTCCGAGAACCGTATATGAAAATTTCATCTCGTACGGCTCAAGCAGAAACACACAAATTTTCAACGGATATTAGAAAAAAAAGGGTTCAAAACTTCATCAGCCACTGGATTGGGTCGATTTGCCTTGAAGATATGAAATAAGAAAAATCCAGAATTTATTCTTTGTGATGATAATGCCAAAAAATCTCAAGTTGGCTCATCTGTCTTCCTTTCTTTGCCTTATGTTGGTCATTAGAGGCCTCTTGACTTTTCTCTTCCCTATTTTGGATTTCTTTTTTTTTTTTTGCGTAATGCGGATTTACTCTTGTTTTGTTTTACTAGTAAATAAATAAAGCAAAAATTCTAGTAGTTTTCTGATAGAAATTATCTTGTTGCGATCCTATGAATCAGTTCAATTAAAACCTTAGATTCATACTAGAGCCACGATGATTGAGTCTCAAGCTAAACAAAAGGCAAGGGTTCTTCGAATAAGAACCGCTTGATGATCATTTATTGAATCGGTGTAATAACTCGACAAAATCAAGAGAAAAAAAAAGTTGTCTTTTGGGCAAACAAATTTGGAAGGAAGACATTTTCTTTTTTTATTAAAAACTACTTGAATTTTTTTCAGTCTGGTTGCGAGGTCTGAATAGTGAGTATGAATCATAGTTCCATTTTTTTTTCTTGATCCACTCTATCTATTTCGTGTTCCAGATACTAGAATAAATAATAAATATCCGACGAATTAGAATCATCTTGATAGAGATAACAGGCCCTTTCTATGTATTATCAATAGGATCAATTCTAACAAGTCACACACTCATATTCCAGAGATACCGAAACAAAAAAATTCCACGGTCGAACTACCAGAATGTCTAGAAATGTAGAGCTTAAAGTAGAAAGGCTTTTTTGGATGGAAAAACTATGACTTCGTAGTTTTAGTTAGTAGAAACCTAATTCATTAAAATTCCGTCCAGTAAAACAGAAGAATTATAAATTTCTAAAATGATAGATAGGAATATCGCGAATAAAGCCATTGCGACCCCCATAAAAGGAGTAGTCCCCCAACCCGGAGCTACTTTCCCATATTCCGAATTCAAGGGTTTCAATAAACTACCTGCGCGAGTTCGTCTTGGCCCAGGTCTAGAACTATCTTCAACGGTTTGTGTAGCCATAAATTCTATTTAATCATTGGTGTTGACTTTGTATACTATTCCGTTGTAGTTGTAAATACACGATCTTTTCGTAGATCCATTGTAATCTTGAAATTCTATAAAAATGGAAACAGCAACTTTAGTCGCCATCTCCATATCTGGTTTACTTGTAAGCTTTACTGGGTATGCCTTATATACCGCGTTTGGGCAACCCTCTCAACAATTAAGAGATCCATTCGAAGAACACGGGGACTAATTGAAGTAAGAAGTCTCCCAGATGGGGAGACTTCTTACTTCAATGAAATTATTTCATTTTTTTAGTCGGAACCTTAGGTGGTTCTCGGAAGAAGATAGCGAAAAAAATTATCCCTAAAGTCGAAACTAAAAGGAACGTATAAACCAATGCTTCCATAGATTCGATCGTGGTTTATTTACAATTATAACTTCCACACCTATTCATTTGTCATTTGGGATCATTTCCCATATAAAGAAAGAAAAAGAGTCAAAGAAAGGATGGGAGATGTTTCCCATGTCAAATCAAAAAAGAGAGATGAAAGATACCATAGCAATGTGGTATCAGACTGCCTGTCTCCTTGTAGTTGGATCTCCAACTTTTTGGAATGTTCCAAATTCCACTTGAGCATCCAAGTCTGGATCAATACCAGCAAAAACATCTCGGAACAAGGTTCTAGCGCCATGCCAAATGTGTCCGAAAAAGAAGAGCAAAGCAAAGGTAGCATGACCAAAAGTGAACCAACCCCTTGGACTGCTGCGAAAAACACCATCCGATTTCAGAGTAGCCCGATCTAATTCAAAAATTTCCCCTAATTGGGAACGCCTCGCATATTTTTTTACAGTAGCAGGATCAGAATAACTTACTCCATTAAGTTCGCCACCATAGAACTCCACCGTTACGCCTACTTGTTCAACACTATATTTGGATTCTGCTCTTCTAAAAGGAACGTCCGCTCTCACAATTCCCTCTTCATCTACCAAAACAACCGGAAATGTTTCAAAAAAAGTAGGCATACGGCGTACAAAAAGCTCGCGCCCTTCTTTATCTCTAAAGACGGGATGTCCTAACCATCCAACAGCTATTCCATCCCCATTGTCCATTGAGCCTGCTCTGAATAATCCCCCCTTTGCCGGATTATTACCAATATAATCATAAAAGGCTAATTTTTCGGGAATTTTAGACCAAGCTTCTGATAAACTAAGATTTTCGGCTAACCCATCGCTAACTCTTCGATATATTTCTTGCTGAAAGTATCCCTGATCCCACTGATAACGAGTAGGCCCAAATAATTCGATTGGGGTAGTTGCTGACCCATACCACATAGTTCCGGCAACTATGAAAGCTGCAAAAAAAACAGCAGCGATACTACTGGAAAGTACAGTTTCAATATTGCCCATACGTAATCCTTTGTATAGACGTTGAGGCGGACGGACACTAAGATGGAATAGGCCCGCTAATATGCCCAATGTACCCGCAGCAATATGATGAGAAGCTATTCCCCCCGGAACAAAAGGATCAAAACCTTCTACACCCCACGCTGGATTTACAGCTTGTACTTTTCCAGTTAGTCCATAAGGATCGGACACCCATATCCCAGGACCATACAAACCCGTTACATGAAATGCGCCAAAGCCAAAGCAAGCCACCCCTGCAAGAAATAAATGAATTCCAAAAATCTTGGGCAAATCCAAAGAGGGTTTTCCCGTCCGCTCATCACAGAATATTTCTAGGTCCCAATATACCCAATGCCAGATAGCTGCCAAGAAACACAAGCCAGAAAACACAATATGCGCACCTGCCACACCTTCATAACTCCAAATACCCGGATTCGTTACAGTTCCTCCTGAAATACTCCAACCACCCCACGAATTGGTTATTCCTAAACGAGTCATGAAGGGAATGACGAACATACCTTGTCTCCACATTGGATCCAGAACAGGATCAGAGGGATCAAAAACCGCTAATTCGTATAAAGCCATCGAGCCGGCCCAACCAGAAACTAGAGCTGTGTGCATTATATGCACCGAAAGCAATCGACCCGGATCATTCAATACAACAGTATGAACACGATACCAAGGCAAACCCATGGAAATACCCCTTTAGCAAAGAAAAATAGACACGATGTCGCTTTATTTTATCGCATTGGAAAAGACTATCCATATCCTATGTACCTAACCCCTTTAGGGGATTCTGTGTCAGAAAGCGTGAATATTTATTTCATTCCATTAAAAATAAGAAGCCAATTCTGTTCGTAAGAAGAAAGAGAAGCAGATCTATTCTATACTCGATAAGTGCCAATATGCAATGGGTAGCTTGGCCTATTTGGAAAAAAAACGAAGAATAGATCCCTATCCCTCTTTGTTTATCATTCCAATCACCGATTCTTTTTTCTTTATTCAATCTGTCTTACCTTCCTTATAGATATAACCTTTCAATCTATGTATTATTTCAATCTACGTATTAATAGAATCCATAGTATTCATATAGAATAAGAAAAAAAAAAAGACAATAAACTGCGGATTCTTTCTTTCTCTTCCATTCTTACGTTTCCATATTAAAGTATAGTTTTCTTACTTAAATTTAATAATATTAATCTAATATGCCCATTGGTGTTCCAAAAGTACCTTACCGGATTCCCGGAGATGAAGAAGCGACTTGGGTTGACTTATACAATGTTATGTATCGAGAAAGGACACTTTTTTTAGGTCAAGAGATTCGTTGCGAGATCACGAATCATATTACAGGTCTCATGGTATATCTCAGTATAGAAGATGGAATTAGCGATATTTTTTTGTTTATAAACTCCCCAGGCGGGTGGCTAATCTCAGGAATGGCAATTTTTGATACGATGCAAACGGTGACACCAGATATATATACAATATGCCTCGGAATAGCTGCGTCCATGGCATCCTTCATTCTGCTTGGAGGAGAACCCACCAAGCGTATAGCATTCCCTCACGCGAGGATTATGCTTCACCAACCTGCTAGTGCTTATTATCGGGCAAGGACACCAGAATTTTTCCTAGAAGTGGAGGAGTTACACAAAGTTCGCGAAATGATCACAAGGGTTTATGCACTAAGAACAGGCAAGCCTTTTTGGGTTGTATCCGAAGACATGGAAAGGGATGTTTTTATGTCAGCAGACGAAGCCAAAGCTTATGGACTTGTCGATATTGTAGGGGATGAAATGATTGACGAGCACTGCGATACTGATCCAGTGTGGTTTCCAGAAATGTTTAAGGATTGGTAGTGGTCGCATTTCTTGTAAATTTATTTCAAACCTAAATTCAGGTTTTCTGCGATTTAATAGAAAATAGAAATACTTCATGATGATCAATCATCAGGTTAAGATCGATCTAAACCAATCCTTTTTTTCTATATACATACGACATGCCAACGGTTAAACAACTTATTAGAAACGCAAGACAGCCAATACGAAATGCTAGAAAATCGGCCGCGCTTAAGGGATGTCCTCAGCGTCGAGGAACATGTGCTAGGGTGTATGTGTGACTCGTTCAGATCATGAGTTCAAACAAATAAGACAATTTTGGAAGTATCCATGATCGGTACCAATGAATAGGATAGAGAAGCTCTATCCTAGATTTCTATGGTAATATGGAATTTCTGGTTTCCTTTGGTGCAAATCCAATCATCTAAATTGGAAATAAGAAGCAATTCCCCCATTGGTAGAGAATGGTTATCCATTAAGCGGAGGAAATAGTAATAAAAAGAAAAAGGCTTATGCTCCTTTATCTTAAAAGAACGGACTAACAGGGTCAGCTACTTAGCCAACTTTCATAATTAAATGCCGTCACTGTATGGATAACTCTTATTGTGAAAAGAGCTATTTACTCTATAATGGATAGGTAGAGCCAAAGAATGTGAACTATACAAGTTCACAATACCTTTTGATGAAATGAAAGAAAGGGCTCCGGTGTATAGAGAGGGCCTCACCGTTTAAAAGGGAACCATAGAAACGATGGAACCCACTATTTTTTTGAGTATCGTTAGAATTTGTTATTTCTATGCGAAATAACTGAAGGGAATAGAATAAAAAATCGTGGTTGGGAAGGTTACAGTAGCAAAAGCCATTGGAATTAATATTTTATATATCGGAATAATTCGTTTTGTTATTAATGGGAAAAAGGATGGCTAAAAGAAGAGAAATCATTAGTTATTCATTAAGGTTAATTTGATTCAATGACCAGAGTTCCGCGAGGATATATAGCTCGGAGACGACGAACAAAAATGCGTTCATTTGCCTCAAACTTTAGAGGGGCTCATTTAAGACTTAATCGAATGATTACTCAACAAGTAAGAAGAGCTTTTGTTTCCTCTCATCGAGATAGAGGCAGGCAAAAGAGGGATTTTCGTCGTTTGTGGATCACTCGGATAAACGCAGCAACGCGGATATATAAAGTATTCAATAGTTATAGTAAATTAATACACAATCTGTACAAGAAGGAATTGATTCTTAATCGTAAAATGCTTGCACAAGTAGCTGTATCAAATCCAAATAATCTTTACACGATTTCCAATAAAATAAAGATCATCAATTAAATGGATAAAAAAGTAATATACAGGAATAATTAAAACCGAATTCCCGGAGAGGGAACTCCGGGAAGATACAATAAATTAAGATTAAGTGGTAAGAATCAACGAGCATGTTGCAATAAATAAAAAAACTATTTATTCTCCCCCATTTTTCTTTCTTATAACAAACACAAGAATCAAAACTGGATTACTTTCCTTATATATAGGTCTGGCCCTTTCGAATAAAACATCAACAATCGGAACTTAAGTTCCGATTGTTGTTTCTTAAATTCTGGTTGGAGTTTCTTAAGTTTCGATTGGAATTGAACTTTTGCGTTAATTGAGGAATATGTCTATTTTTTCTGGGTCTAGGACCAGTAATTATTGAAATTGACTGGGCTTGAAATTGCTTCTCATTCTCATAGTTACGAAATGGTAAGAAAGATAAAATACGAGCCTGTTTTATAGCAAGAGTAATTAATCGTTGTTGTTTCAAGGTTAATCTATTTATTCGTCTCGATAATATTTTTCCTTGTTCACTAATAAATCGATTAATTAAACTCATGTTTCTATAATCAATTGGATCCCCCGGGCCAATCCGAGGACGCCTACGAAAAGGTTGTTTGGATTTACGAAAAGGTTGTTTGGATTTACGAAAAGTTTGCTTGGACTTACGAAAAGTTTGCTTGGATTTTTGAAAAGTTTGCTTGGATTTACGAAAGGGTTGCTTAGATTTATGAAAAGGTTGTTTAGATGTATACATGATTTATTCTTTATTAAAAAATTGGAAAAAAAATGGATTTCTTTATTTTATTAATTTTGGATCCAGAAGAAGTAGTCTTTCTTTGGTCCATATATTATTTGATTCATATCATATATTATTTGATTCATATATAGTATATGAATACCCTCTATACATATGAAATAATATCTACCTGAAATCAAATGAGTTGATTTGTATTTTGTATTCTATCTATGTTCTATATATTAAATCTGTTCTTTGGAAAGATCGAACACACGATGCTCCTATTTTTTTATTTCGCCATGAGTCGTATGCTTGCGACAATAACGACAAAATTTTTTGAATTCTAATTGTCCAGGTGTATTGTGGCGATTCTTTTGAGTACTATATCTAGAAATCCCCGTCGATTCCTTATTGGCACCTTTTCGAACACAACTGATACATTCCAAAATAAGTCTGATTCTAACATCTTTCCCCTTGGCCATGAACCTCCTTTCTTTTTTGGATTGACTTAACTTAATTCTTCTACTTATTCTTTTATTCTTCTATTTTGAATCCGAAGAAGAAGAATAAAATCCATTAGAATAAAAAATTTTGGAAATTCTTAAATTAAGTAATAAAAAATGGAGAAATAATTAAAGAATACAATCCTTGTCGAATTAGCAAGGATTTTGCTTCGAAATCCTTTCATTTAAGTAGCCAGCCCAGCCTCTTTCTATGCTCTGATTTCTGAGGCCTGACTTAGCTTGGATACCGCTTTTAATTGAATTTCTGTTTTCCAAAATGGGATTTACCGAATTTTTCATGACTCTGAGGTTCAACCCAATCCATCTTTTCTTTCTTTTTCCTTCCTATACTAAAAAAAAAAGGATTGAAAAAGGGAAAATTTTCGTCATGTCACGAAGAATTCCTCGCATAGCAATAACTAGAATTAAAAAAAAGGGAATGACAAAGCATCTGGGAATAAACGATTAATTTCTATCAATAAACCTGCTAAAGCCCCAAACCATAGAGTACTTAGCACGGGTGCTACAGAGAGATATGTTTTTATATCCCGCATTGAAAATCCTCCTTCCTTATTGGAATACATATATGATCAGATACTCTTGCCCAAGATCTTTTGTATTTCTTTTGTTTATGCGAAATTCCTAACTAAAAAAACAAAATCAATATTCTATATAGAATGAACCGTATAGACGAGATTTTCCTATCCCTAAAAAAGAAAAAGATGACCTCTTCTTCCTATACATTACCAAGGAATAGTAATCTTTCTTTTATAGGTGAAATTAGATTCGATTTTAGATGTATACCATTCCTTGACTTGATTATATGAGACCAAAAAGAAGAAATGACAAGAAGGTTCTATATAGATAGAGAAAGAGAAGAAAATTACGATGTGGAAAACAAGACAGGAATTGTGTACAATGCCATTGTACAACAATTTGGAAAAGGGATGTAGCGCAGCTTGGTAGCGCGTTTGTTTTGGGTACAAAATGTCACAGGTTCAAATCCTGTCATCCCTACCTATTACTTCTTTCTTCTTTATGGGCAGTAGCGAGGAGATCAATTAAAGTGGGTATAACTTGAATTTGTGGATACTATACGTACGTGAGACACGTTAGGAGTAGAAAAGGGTTTTCTTTTTGAATGAAAGCGCTCTTAGTTCAGTTCGGTAGAACGCGGGTCTCCAAAACCCGATGTCGTAGGTTCAAATCCTACAGAGCGTGATTCCATCTATCTTATGTCGAAGCAGAGTAAAATAACTTAACAAAACAAAGTTGAATTGCAACTCCAATTTGACCTCCTCTCTGGTCTGGAGGAGGTCAATCAAAAAAGAAATATTACTCAATCAAAGATCCAACTGATCCCCACGCCTGTATTGCAAATACGCAGTCACGAATAATCCCGCTAAAGTAATAGGAATTAGGCCTAAGACGATTCCAAATAGAAAAACTTCAATCATTTCGATTTGTTCGAGGGGATAAAAAAAAAGAGGTACGATCTATCCCTAAATAGTAGTCTAAATTATCCACGAATCTCAATGACCAAGAAAAGAATTGGTAATTAGTGTGGAAAAGAGTCGTAGAATACCAGGAATCCAAAAGAAAGATTTTTCTTTTCTGACTTATTCATTCAATTCATTTCAAATAAGACGTATCTTGTTCAAACCAATAAATAGAGCTGGGGTTATAGTTAAAGCAGCCAGTAGAAAACCGAAATAACTAGTTATAGTAAGCATGAAAGGGTTAAATTCCATTTATTTTTTTACTACACTACATATGTTGGTAAAGCACTTACCTAAGTTATGGAAAATTCAGAATTCATCGGTTATTTTAGATAATACTAAAAAACAAGATCGAGTGAGATACAGAAGTGTAAAAGAGAATCGATTCATCAGATGCGACATGAGTCCCTAATTCCGAATCAAGAGATTTGTTGTGGAATCTGTCAGTTGAGTAAAGTAATAATATTAAGAACTAGATCATCTAACCCCATTGAAAAATGAAATTGGATTTTCGGGAGAATTTTGGAATAAAAGATAAATAAAGAATTGAAACGGTCGAATATTCCCCTATTCCTTCTTATTTTAACTGATTGTATTCCATATGGAATAAGAGGAGAAGAAAAGCATTCCACGACCCCCCGAGGGGCCCCTTAAAAAAAGGAAAGCTCCTCCTTGAATTTACTTTATTTTTATTCCTTTTTCGAACCCCCAACCAAAGTTGATTCGAAGACGAGTCACTTCAATTATCCTTTTAAGTTTTATCTTCTGTCTTTCCCTATTTCATCTCGTAAAGTTCCACTCTTGCAGTTTAGTCAAGAAAGTTAGACCTAATCCAACAAATAAGGCAAGGATTGGTTACGAATCTTGATTCTTCAAAGAATGTTTTCTTTCTTTCATAACAGATTATCTACTATTCGATTTTCTATTTATTAGATATTATGCTAACCAATTAAATTCCTTAAAGGGAAAGGTTGGATTGGATTCTAAGAAAACTTTTAACTAAA